AGAATCACAACCTTCTCTTAATTATGTTTGTGATTTTTATTTAAATATAGCAGATCAAATTTTATCACAACCGGAAGGGATTGTGCCAAAAGAAGTTCCAGATCGAGAATTGTTTAGCTTACTATCTGATTCTTATTTAAATCCTATTAGTGAAAATCGGGAAGAAAAAAAGCATAAAGAAAACTTACTGGATTTTACAATAATTTAGAATTTAATCTATTTTGTTCATTAGTTAAGGAATTATATCTATGTCAAATAAAATATCTGAAACTCTCACTTTTGAATGCGAAACAGGTAATTACCACACTTTTTGCCCTATTAGTTGTGTAGCTTGGTTATATCAAAAAATTGAAGATAGCTTTTTTTTAGTGGTAGGTACAAAAACATGTGGTTATTTTTTACAAAATGCTTTAGGAGTTATGATTTTCGCGGAACCTCGCTATGCTATGGCAGAATTAGAAGAAGGAGATATTTCAGCTCAATTAAATGATTATGAAGAATTAAAACGACTTTGCCTTCAAATTAAAAAAGATCGAAATCCAAGTGTTATTATATGGATTGGTACCTGTACTACAGAAATAATAAAAATGGATTTAGAAGGTATGGCACCCAAACTAGAAAATGAGCTTGGTATACCAATTGTAGTAGCAAGAGCAAATGGACTAGATTATGCATTTACTCAAGGAGAGGATACTGTTTTAGCTGCTATGGCACATCGTTGCCCAGAACAAATTTTATTAATTGAGGGAAAAAAAGTAATACAAGATTCAAATATACAAAATTTATTTTCTTTTCTTTCTCTTGAAAAAAAAGAAGAAACAACTAATAAATTTTTTGAAAAATTAAAAAAAAATCCTCCATTAGTTCTTTTTGGTTCTTTACCTTCTACTGTAGCTTCTCAACTTAGCTCAGAATTAAAACGTCAATCTGTTCAAGTATCAGGCTGGCTACCAGCTCAAAGATATACTGACCTTCCTTCTTTAGGTGATCAAGTTTATGTATGCGGTGTTAATCCATTTTTAAGTCGTACAGCAACAACTTTAATGAGACGTCGTAAATGTAAATTAATAGGAGCACCTTTTCCTATTGGTCCTGATGGAACGCGAGCTTGGATTGAAAAAATTTGTTCCGTATTTGGAATTAAAACCGAAGGTCTGGAAAAAAGAGAGGAACAAATATGGAAAAATTTAAAAGATTATTTAGATTTAGTACAAGGAAAATCTGTTTTTTTCATGGGAGATAATCTTTTAGAAATATCATTAGCTAGATTTTTAATTCGTTGTGGAATGATTGTTTACGAAATCGGTATTCCTTATTTAGATAAGCGATATCAAGCAGCTGAATTATTATTTTTGCAAAATACATGTAAAAATATGTCCATACCTATGCCACGTATTGTTGAAAAACCTGATAATTATAATCAAATACAACGTATGCGTGAATTAAAACCTGATTTAGCAATTACTGGTATGGCGCATGCAAATCCTTTGGAAGCAAGAGGAATTAATACCAAATGGTCTGTTGAATTTACTTTTGCTCAAATTCATGGTTTTACAAATGCAAGAGATGTTCTTGAACTTGTTACCCGTCCTTTACGGCGTAATAATAATTTAGAAAATTTAGGTTGGAGTAATTTAACAAAAAAAGAAACAAAAAATAAAATTTAATTAAGTATTTTACTTTTCAATAATTTATTAGAATTAAACAATTATGAGATTTAATAAATTATTTTTTATTCAGTTAATTAACTGAATAAAAAATAATTTATTAAATCTCACTTTTTACTTCTTTTATCCCTAACAAAATTAAATTAACTTTTTTATTTTATCCTACTTCTATGCCTTCAAGGAAGAAAATATTTTATTATGATAACAAACATTCCCTTACAGCTTTGTGTGCTATGGGCTTCAATATTATCATGGATAAATATTTCAAGTCCGTTGATTTTATTTGGACTATATTATGGATTTCTTACAACACTGCCTATTGGCCCTTCTCAAATCTTATCTATACGAGCTTTTCTTTTAGAGGGAAATCTAAGTGGTACTATAGCTCTAAGTGGTTTAATCTTAGGACAATTAATAATATTTTTATCAATATATTATTCACCTTTTTATATAATATTAATAAAACCTCATACAATCACTTTATTAGTTCTACCATATATTTTATTTTATTGGTATAGAATTAAAGACCTTTTAGATTACCAATCTCTACGTCCCATAAGTTCAATTAATGATCCTCGAATTTCTAAAATATTTTTTGATAGTTTTATTTTTCAATTATTAAATCCTGTTCTTTTACCAAGTCCCGTATTAGCTAGATTAGTTAATCTTTTTTTTTTTCGCTATAGTAATAATTTTATATTTATTTTAAGTTGTTTTTTTGGTTGGTTAAGTGGTCACTTTTTTTTCTTGAATTTTATAAAAATACTTTTGGTTCGTATTGAACAAGATTCACCTGTACTTTACCTTTTAGTAAAACGTCTTATTTATAGAACATTTAGTATTTTTATTTTAGCATATTTCCTAATATATTTAGGCAGAGCTCCAGTACCAGTATTTACTAAAAAATTAAATGACGAATTTCAATTTAATCAACAATTTAGATTTTCGTGGCTAAATAAACCCTGGCCTACCTTCTTTTTTGATCATCGTCGATGGAATCGACCATTACGCTATATTGAAAATAGTCGATTTAGTAATAAAGGCCCCGTAAAAAAAAAAGTATCGCAATATTTTTTTGATATATCTGTAAATGATGGAAAACAGAAAATATCTTTTACAGCTTTACCAAGTTTGTCTATTTTTGAAAAAGATTTAAGAAATTATTTAAATATTTCAAAAAAACCTGTTTTATCTAATAATTTATATAGAGATTGGATTGATAGTAAAAAAAAAAGAAAAGATAATTTATATTATGAGTTAAAAAATAGACTTGAAGCTTTAGACAATGGCTTTTTTATAAAAGACGTTATAGAAAAAAAAACTGGTTTATCTAATAATGAAGGAAATAATTTAATAAAAAATTATGATCCTTTTTTAAATGGATTGTTTCGCGGAAAAACCATAATATCTAAATCTCCTTGGCTTTTAATGGAAAATTTTTATGAATTAAAAAAAAACAAAAAAATAACATATTTATCAAAAAAAGAAAATAAACTTAAATTTTGGATTTCTAACCAATGGAGAAAATTGGAACGAAAAAATTTACCATTACCTTGGGAACCACTAAATAAAGATGCACGTCGCATTTTAATTTTACTTATTCAGGGATCAAAAAATAAGAAACTTGAAACGAAATTACAACAAATTTATTTTTCAGAAGAACAAGCGCTTATTAATTTAAATAAACAAAACACTTTTTCAGATTTAATTACAAAATCAGATAATAAACTTTTTTTAAATAAAAAATTAACTAGAACATCATATTTTAATTGGGAACTTGTTTTAAATTTATCTACTCGACAAAGAGCTTTATATTTTAAACAATTAGAACAAGAAAAATGGCAAGTACTGGAACGCTCTTGGAAAAATCTTTGGTTAAATAATTTAAGTAATGTTAATCAACTAAATAAAATTATTTTTTTATTAAAAAAAATATTTTATTTTAATAAAAAATTACGACTTCAAGAAATTTCGAAAGAAATACCACGATGGACATCTAAATTACGAAATGATAAATTCGATGTTATAGCTGGTGGAGTTACCGATATTCGTCAAAGAAAAGTAAAAAATTTAGGATATCTTATAAAAGGAAAAGATAAAAGAAGAAAAATTGTAAGACGTTTTTCACAACAATCTGATTTTCGTAGGAAATTAGTAAAAGGTTCTATGCGTTCTAGGAGACGAAAAACATTAATATGGAAGATTTTACAACTTAAAACACATTCTCCATTTTTTTTACGAATAAATGAAAAAAATATTCCTTTTGAATTTTCATTAAATAAATTTAATTTAATTTATATAAAAAATATTTTTAAAAACCCTATAGAAAAACGGAAACAAATAACACTTTTTTCAACTGGAAATAATATTAGTATAAAAAAAACAAAAGCAGATCGTCTTGCAATAGCAAATAGATGGGATTTTCCATTAGCGCAGTGGGGAAGAAGTTGGTTATTGATTATTCAATCACATTTTAGAAAATATTTAGTATTACCTATATTAATAATATTTAAAAATATTATTCGCTTAATATTATTTCAAACTCCTGAATGGAGTGAAGATTGGGATGAGTGGAAGAAAGAAATTTATATAAAATGTACTTATGATGGTACTGAAGTTTCAGAAAAAGAATTGCCCGAACAATGGCTTAGAGATGGTCTTCAAATAAAAATTATATATCCTTTTAGTTTAAAACCTTGGCATAATTTACGATTGAAAACAAATAAAGAAAAAAATATATTGAATTATTTAAATAATGAAGAAAAAATTTCAAATAATTTATTAAATGCTAATAAAAGTTTTGCTAAAAATAGAAAAAAAAAAATTAATTATAGTTATTTAACAGCTTGGGGTTTTCAAACTAATGCACCTTTCGGAGATATTAAAAAGAAGTCTTCATTTTGGAAACCAATTCGTAGAGAATTGGTAAAAAGATGGAAAAAAAATATTTTATTAAAATTTAATAAAATTTATTCTAATTTTTTGTTTCTAAAAGAAAAAATTACTATTAATTTTGTTAATACTAAAGTAATTGATAGAAAATTAGAAAAAAAAATAAAGTTAGATACTAAAATTAGAAATAATTATGAACTTCCTTTAAATCCTGCTGAAAATAATAAAAATTTAAAAGAACAAATTATATCTAAATTTAACAAAAATATTTTATTAGAAAATCAAATTAAAAATAAATCTAAAATTTTGATAAATATTAAAAAATTAAAAAAATTGAAAGATTTAAAAAAATACAAAATTAAAGAAATAACTGAAAAAAGTGGCTTTGATAAAATAAAATTTTCTAATAAATTAGAAAATAAAAATAAAGTATATATTAATAATAAAAAAAAAATTATTGAAATTAGATACCAAATTCGAAAATATTGTAAAAAAAATATTGAAATAATAAAAAAATATTCATATTTAATAAAAATAAAATTTAATAGAATAAATCAAAACGTTTTAAATTTATATATTTATTTTATTCGATTTAATATTAATTTAATATTAAGAATTAAACAGAATTTGATAAGAAAAAATTGGAATTTATCAAAAGTTTCTCAAATTGATTATGAAAAAGATAAAATTAGTTATGAATATGCAAATAACTTTAATCAAGAAAATATTTTGTTAATGTCTCAAGCATACTTATTTCATAAAATTTGGCAAACAAAAACAATAAACAAATATAATTTTAAAGATTTATTAAAAAATTGGACATTAAAGTTGATTTTGAAAAAAGAAATAAAAAACAATTTAAAAAAAAGAGGAATTTTTCCTATAATAGAAGTTGAAAATTTGAAAGAAAAAAATTTGAAAAAATTGTTACAAAAATTTAATAGATATAATATATCTTCACAAATATGGTATACGATAATACCAAAAGAATGGAAAAATAAGGTTACTCATCAATGGATAAACAAAAGAAAAAAAGACTTTAAAATTTCAAAAAAACAAACAAAAATTTCAGTTTTATCTAAAAAAAAAAAATTTTCTTATAAATTAGTTACAAATCCTTTATTAGAACAAAATAAAAAATTAAATAAGCAATATCAATCTAATTATTTATGTTATAGCTATCTTGATTTTGAAAAAATATCTGATTTTATGAAATTAACGAAAAACAAAGAAACTGTATTTAATATTTCACAAACATTAAAAAATAAAATAAATATTTACATTAAATCTAATTTAGTTCTATGGTTAATTCCACCATTTCTAGAAAAAAAAAATTTAACTAAAATAGAAAAAATAGACATACCTAAAATTTCTTTATTAAAGCAAAAAAATAAAAAAAATATTCAAAATAAGAAATTACTTCGCGAAAGAGAGCGCCATCAAACTATTCGTCAATGGAAATGGAAATCCAAAAATGTAGAAAAAAAATTTAAAGAACTAGGAGATATGGCTTCTCTCATGACTTTTATGCAAGATCAAGAAAATGTTATTTCACTTTCTGCTAGAATGCGTGAAAATTTAAATTTATTTCGCCTTCTTTTTTGCAGAGATGTAGGTATAAATAAATTAACAATTAATTCTGAACATCGTATACCACGTGTCCTCGATGATGAAATTTTAATGTATAAAGTAGTAAGTGTTTTTTTTAAATCAAAAGTAAGATTTAAAAAAGTTTTAAATTTTAAAAGTTTGAATGAATCTACATCACGGATAGATTTTTTTCAAAATAATATAAAAAAAAGTTTTAAGTTAATTAATCTTGAAGATATTATGCTTTCAAGACATTGTAAAGAATTAAAAGTATTAAATCTTTTATATTTAAATAAAAATAAAACTTCTAATTTAGATAAATATTTTGTGAAAAAAAATGGAGAAAAGCTAATAAAATTACATAAAATTCGGGATGAAAATCAAAGTTTAATAATTAAACATTTTCTTTGGCCTAGTTTTCGATTAGAAGATTTGGCATGTATTAATAGATTCTGGTTTAATACAAATAATGGAAGTCGGTTTACTATGTTAAGAATTCGTATGTATACTTAAAAATCTTTAATTGTTGAGAAATTCTTGGTTATAACCAAAAATTTCTCATTATTTCTATTTTTTATAAATTTCTTTAAAATTTTAAGTTTTTATTTTTTTTTTACTTATAATAATAAAGAATAAAGAATAAAGACTATTAATTAACTATAATTTATTATTAATTAACTAGAATCTATTATTAATTATTTTAAAATAATATAATTTAGGAGCAGTACTTTTATGTCCAAAAAATTATTTAGTGGTTCATCACTATTCTATGAAGAACAAACAGGATCTATGGAATTTCAAATATCACATTTAACTAATAGGGTTTTAAGACTGACAGATCATTTAAAATGGCATGGCAAAGATTATTCATCTCAAAGAGGCTTATGGAAAATCTTAGGAAAACGTAAGCGTCTCTTAAGTTACTTATCACAAACAAATTTAACAAGTTATGAAAATTTAATAAATAAGTTAAATATTCGTAAATTAAAAATTCGTTAATTTTTTTTATTTTTAGCTATTTTTTTATAATGAATGAAAAGGAGCGTCATATATGACCATGCTTGCTATGAAAACAAAACCCATGATAGTAAGTATGGGTCCTCATCATCCATCAATGCATGGTGTTCTTCGACTTATGGTTACTTTAGATGGAGAGAACGTTATTGATTGTGAACCTATATTAGGTTATTTACATAGGGGTATGGAAAAAATTGCTGAAAATAGAACAATTGTTCAATACCTTCCGTATGTTACACGATGGGACTACTTAGCTACAATGTTTACAGAAGCTATAACTGTAAATGCACCGGAGAAACTAACAAATATTCAAGTTCCAAAAAGAGCTAGTTATATCAGAATTATTATGCTGGAATTAAGTCGTGTAGCTTCCCATTTATTATGGCTTGGACCTTTTATGGCTGATATTGGTGCGCAAACTCCTTTTTTTTATATTTTAAGAGAGAGAGAAATGATATATGATTTATTTGAAGCAGCTACAGGCATGCGAATGATGCACAATTATTTTCGTATTGGAGGGGTTGCTGTTGATTTACCTTATGGTTGGATAGATAAATGTTTAGATTTTTGTGATTACTTTTTACCCAAGGTTGATGAATATGAAAAGCTTATTACACAAAATCCTATTTTTTTGAAACGGGTAGAAGGCATAGGGATTATTGAAAGAGACGAAGCTATAAATTGGGGTTTATCTGGACCTATGTTACGCGCTTCGGGAGTTCAGTGGGATCTTCGTAAAGTAGATCATTACGAATGTTATGATGAATTAGATTGGCAAGTACAATGGCAAAAAGAAGGTGATTCATTAGCTCGTTATTTAGTACGCGTTGGCGAAATGAAAGAGTCGATAAAAATAATTCAGCAAGCGTTAAAATCAATTCCTGGGGGACCTTACGAAAATTTGGAAGCTCGTCGGCTTCAGCGAGGAAAAAAATCGGAATGGAATAATTTTGAATATCAATTTATTAGTAAAAAGCCTTCTCCTACATTTAAACTACCAAAACAAGAGCATTATATTAGAGTAGAAGCTCCCAAAGGAGAATTAGGTGTTTTTTTAATAGGAGATGATAGTGTTTTTCCCTGGAGATGTAAAATTCGTCCACCCGGTTTTATTAATTTACAAATTCTTCCTCAATTAGTAAAAGGAATGAAATTAGCAGATATTATGACAATATTAGGTAGTATAGATATTATTATGGGAGAGGTTGATCGTTAAAATGGTTTTTAGTACCAATCTTAAAGAACAAGTTATTAATCTTTTTTATTCGTTAAGTTTATCTAAAGAATTTTTTAATTTATTATGGGTTATTTTTTCAATTCTTCTTCTTTTGTTAGCAATTACAATAGGTGTATTAGTTTTAGTATGGCTAGAGAGAAAGATATCTGCAGGAATACAACAACGTATTGGACCTGAATATGCTGGTCCTTTAGGAATAATTCAAGCTTTAGCAGATGGTTTTAAATTATTATTAAAAGAAGATATTATTCCATCTAAAGGAGATATTTTATTATTTAATATTGGGCCGGCAATAGTCGTTATACCAGTATTTTTAAGTTATTTAGTAATTCCTTTTGGTCATAATATTATTTTAGCTGATCTTAATATAGGTGTTTTTTTTTGGATCGCTATTTGTAGTATTGCGCCTCTAGGACTCCTTATGGCAGGATATGGATCTAATAATAAATATTCCTTTTTAGGTGGTCTTCGAGCAGCAGCTCAATCTATTAGCTATGAAATTCCTTTAGCTTTATGTGTATTATCTATATCTCTACGTGTGATTCGTTAAAATAATTTTTCAAATTAAATTTTAGTAAATAAGTTTTTTTCTTATTTTAACTAAAAAAACTAAATTGTCATATGGGTCAAATAAAACAGCTTTTTAATTTGCAGTGATAAAATTTAATCCCATCCTCTACATACGAGAGTGAAAGCATGCAAAACAATTAAAAAATGTACCCCAGGTTCAGATTCATTACTGAGACCTGATAGCGGGAGCAAAAGATAAAATATATGAAAAATTTATTATTATATTTTTATTATATACAGAATCGAGCAAAAATAAATGGTTAGAAACACAAAAATACATAACAGATTAGTATAAAATAATTTTATAGATGACCAAAATTTATTAAAATGCAATAAGGAGTTAGCATTAGTAGAAATGCGTAAAAAGTATTTCCTTATAAAATCAATCTGAAGTATAGCCCTATTTATTAAAACGAAATGACTATTAGGAACGAAGTAATCCTTTTACAATTCTTATTTAAAATTAAAATATGGTAGAAATAATTAGAGTTCGTACTTTGTAAAGGCTGAGATAGATTCCAAAGCATTTATTATTATAGCAAACAGAATCTCATCGGTTAAATTAATAAATTTTTTTTCAATAATAAAAATTATAAGATTTTAATTAACATAACCATTGAGGAGCCGTATGACGCTAAAGTTTCATGTACGGTTTTGAAATAGAGATATTAACAGTAATGTTAAATCGACTATAATTATCTAATAGTTTAAGTACCGTTGATATCGTCGAAGCACAGTCAAAATATGGTTTTTGGGGCTGGAATTTATGGCGTCAACCTATTGGTTTTTTAGCTTTTTTTATTGCCTCTCTAGCAGAATGTGAAAGATTACCTTTTGATTTACCAGAAGCAGAAGAAGAATTAGTTGCAGGTTATCAAACAGAATATTCAGGTATAAAATTTGGATTATTTTATGTTGCTTCTTATTTAAATTTATTAGTTTCTTCATTATTTATAACAATTCTTTATTTAGGTGGATGGCATTTTTCTATTCCATTTATATCAAATTCTAATTATTTAGAATGGAATTTTAATATTGGAATTAGTCAGATTATTAACGTAATAGTAGGAATAACTATTGTGTTAATTAAAGCTTATTTATTTTTATTTGTTTCTATTATGACAAGATGGACATTACCTAGAGTAAGAATGGATCAATTATTAGATCTAGGGTGGAAATTCCTTTTACCTATTGCACTAGGTAATTTATTATTAACAGCTTCTTTTCAAGTTCTTTTATTATAAATATTTTACTTTATAAAAGTTTTTAATTTTTGAAAAGAAATAAAATAAAAAAATATATATGTTTAAAGGATATCTAATAATATGTTTACTATGTTAAATAGACTTCAAAACTATAGTGAACAAGCAATACAAGCAGCACGGTATATTGGTCAAGGTTTTATAGTAACTTTAGACCATATGAATCGTTTACCAATAACTATTCAATACCCTTATGAAAAATTAATTCCATCTGAACGCTTCCGTGGACGTATTCATTTTGAGTTTGATAAGTGTATTGCCTGCGAAGTATGTGTTCGTGTATGTCCAATTAATTTACCTGTTGTTGATTGGGAGTTAAAAAAAGAGGTGAAGAAAAAACAATTGAAAAATTATAGTATTGATTTTGGAGTTTGTATATTTTGCGGAAATTGTGTTGAATATTGTCCTACAAATTGCTTATCAATGACTGAAGAATATGAACTTTCAATTTATGATCGTCATGATTTAAATTATGATCAAATTGCTTTAGGACGATTACCTATTTCCGTAATCGAAGATTCCACAATTCAAACTATTTCAAATTTAAATTATTTATTTGAGGGAAATACAAAAAGTTATTCAAATTCAAAAAACATTACAAATTTTTTGGATTAAATTAAAAAAGCAACTTTATATGTAAATATATTTATATATATATTATTTTTTAAGTTAGTAAATCAGAACAATAGAAAAAGGATTTAAATTTATTGTGAATATAATTGAATTATCTGAGCCACTCCATAAAACTATTTTTTTTCTTTTAGAAATAGGTGTAATATTCGGAAGTTTAGGAGTAGTACCACTTAATAATATAGTCTATTCAGCATTTTTTTTAGGACTAGTTTTTTTTTGTATATCTCTCTTATATTTTGCATTAAATGCTGATTTTGTAGCTGCCGCACAAATTTTAATTTATGTAGGAGCTGTAAATGTTTTAATCGTATTTGCTGTAATGTTAATCAATAAACCACATTCTTCAAAAATTTGGCCTTCTTGGACTATAGGCGATAAATTTACCTTTTTAATTTGTTTGAGTCTGTTTTTATTATTAGTTACTGTAATTTTGAATACACCATGGTTTAATATTACTTTAATTACAGAATCAAAAAATTTATTAGAAATTGATTTTACAAAAAATGTTCAACGTATTGGTTATCTTTTATTGACCCAATTTTTATTGCCATTCGAACTTCTTTCTATAGTTCTTCTGGTCGCTTTAATAGGCGCAATTGTTATAGCCCGTCGAGAAAATTCGATCAGAACAAAGGAAAAAAAAAAATTACAAATAGAAAAAAATCCTAGAGCTTTTTGATATTTTTTAGTTCATAAGGAGCTTCTTTAATGCTTGAACATGTACTTAATTTAGGTGCTTATCTATTTTGTATTGGTATTTTCGGATTAATAACAAGTCGGAATATGGTCCGAGCACTTATGTGTCTAGAATTAATTTTTAATGCTGTTAATATAAATCTTATTACTTTTTCCAATTCTTTTGATACTCAAGAAACAAAAGGTGAAATTTTTGTTATGTTTATTATAGCTATTGCAGCCGCCGAAGCTGCTATTGGATTAGCTATTGTCTTAGCTATTTATCGTAATAAAAATTCAACTCGTATTGATCAATTTAATTTATTAAAATGGTAATTAATTTACTTAGTTATTAAAAAATGTATCCATTTTTTAATGAATATTAATTTTTTTTTTGATTAAAAAAAAAAAATTTATATAATAATATTATATTATAACTTTACTAAATTTAAGGCTTTTAACAATATATTGGAGTTTAGAAATTTAATGGCACATTCAGTAAAAATTTATGATACATGTATTGGTTGTACTCAATGTGTAAGAGCTTGTCCTACAGATGTTTTAGAAATGGTACCTTGGGATGGATGTAAAGCTAATCAAATTGCTTCTGCTCCTAGAACAGAAGATTGTGTTGGTTGTAAACGATGTGAGTCTGCCTGTCCAACAGATTTTTTAAGTGTACGTGTTTATTTAGGAGCTGAAACTACTCGAAGCATGGGCTTATCATATTAAGCAAAAAAATTAAAAAAAAAAATTTTAAGTCTTTTTTTACCCATACTCAAAATTTTGAGTATGGGGTTTTTTTATTTAAAGTTTTTTTTATTTTTATCATGAGTAACTTTCCCTGGCTAACTATACTTGTTCTTCTACCTGTATCTGCAGGTTTTGCAATTCCATTATTTCCCATCAAAGGAAATAATATTATTCGATGGTACACTTTAGGTGTTTGTTTAGTAGAATTTCTTTTAATCACTTATGTATTTTGTTATCATTTCAAATCTGATAATCCATTTATTCAATTAAAAGAAGATTATAATTGGATTAATTTTCTTGATTTTCATTGGAGACTAGGAATTGATGGTCTTTCAATTGGACTTATTTTATTAACAGGTTTTATTACTACTTTAGCTACTTTAGCCGCTTGGCCTATTACCCGAAATCCACGATTATTTTATTTTCTAATGCTAGCAATGTATAGTGGTCAAGTAGGATTATTTGCTTCTCAAGATATTTTACTCTTCTTTTTCATGTGGGAATTAGAATTAATTCCAGTTTATTTACTTTTATGTGTATGGGGAGGAAAAAGACGATTATACGCTGCTATAAAATTTATTTTATATACAGCTGGTGGTTCCATTTTTATTTTAATGGGAGCTTTAAGTATGGGATTTTATGGTACTAATCAATTAACATTGGATTTACAAAATTTATCTAATAAATCATATCCTATAGAATTAGAAATAATATTGTATTTAGGATTTTTTATTGCCTATGCCGTAAAATTACCAATATTTCCTTTGCATACTTGGTTACCAGATACTCATGGAGAAGCACATTATAGCACATGTATGCTTTTAGCCGGAATACTTTTGAAAATGGGAGGGTATGGAATAATTCGAATTAATATGGAATTATTACCTCATGCGCATTCCATTTTTGCACCGTGGATCATAATAATAGGAGCAATTCAAATTGTTTATGCAGCACTCATTTCTTTTAGTCAACGTAATTTAAAACGAAGAATTGCTTATTCTTCAATCTCACATATGGGTTTTGTACTTATTGGTATTGGGTCTATGACAGATTTAGGTCTTAATGGAGCTATTTTACAAATGATTTCTCATGGATTAATCGGTGCTGCACTTTTTTTCTTAGCTGGAATGAGTTATGATAGAACACGGACTCTCTTTCTTGAGCAAATGGGAGGAACAGCTATTTATATGCCTAAAATATTTACTATGTTTAGTAGTTTTTCAATGGCATCATTAGCATTACCTGGAATGAGTGGTTTTTTAGCAGAGTTTTTAATTTTTCTAGGGATAATTATTAGTCACAAATATTCTTTTAGTTTCAAAATACTTATTACAATAATAGAAGCGATTGGAATAATATTAACTCCTATTTATTTATTATCTATGCTACGTCAAATGTTTTATGGATATAAGTTTTCTAAATTTTTAATTTTTTCTGATATAGATGCAGGACCACGCGAAATTTTTATTTTAATTTGTCTAATTTTTCCCGTTATAGGTATTGGTATTTATCCCAATTCAGTTTTATCTTTATGGAACAGTAAAGTAAATTTTCTTTTATCTAAATTTATTTTTTGAATTTAGATAAAAAAATAATATTTAATCTCATGAAAACTTTATTGTAATAAATTTTTTATTAATTAAATTTATTTCAAATAGTTAAACGATATAAAAATATTTTTTCATTTAACTATTTGAAGTTAATTTAATTTTTTAACTTTTAATAAATTATTTAAATTATAAAATATATTATATTTTATTTAATAGATTTTTATTTAAATACCGCCACTCGGACTCGAACCGAGATGCGTTAGCACTGCTTCCTAAGAGCAGCGTGTCTACCAATTTCACCATGGCGGCTTATTAAAAAATAATATAACATAATTTATATTAAAAGGTCAATCTTTTTTATAAAATAAAATAATATATAAATTATTTTAAATTTAATTTAAAACAAAATTAATGGGGCATAGCGTAGTTTGGTAACGTACCATCTTGGGGTGATGGAGATCGTGGGTTCAAATCCCGCTGCTCCAAAAAAAATTACAAAATTTTTAAATTTTTTATTTTAATATCCAAGATAGTTTCATTTATTTTTAACTAAATGAAACTATCTATTTTTTATTAAATATATTTTTATTAAATGTTTTTAGTTTTTTTATGACAAATTTTAATTTTATGTTAAATTCGTGACTTTTCTAAAAAAAAAATTATTACAAGTTTTGCCTTGAAGGATATACTTTTGTACTTATATCATTAATCTTTATTTATTAAAAATTTTATAGGATATTATTGAGAGAGCTTAGAATTTTTTTCATTTGTTGTGTAATAAAAGCTTTTTGAACGACCTGTTAAAATAGATTGAGCTAATGAAAAAGCCTTTAATCTAGCTTGATTTGCTTTTTCCTTCCATATAGTTTCACGAATTTTTTTTTTCGATTTAGAAGTACGTTTTTTTGGAACTGCCATAAATAAAAACTCCTTTTAATTGTAGATTTTTAACTATTTTTTTTATCTATATTTCACGTCTTATTCCCAAAAAATTTTTTATTTTTATATATAATTTTTATATATATATACTTATTTATATAATTTTTATTTATACAATTCTCTTCCGTCTAAACAAATAGAATCTACAACAAATCGAGCTGAAATTTGTCGATGTCCAAATTTACGTCGTGTCTTCTTTTTCGAATTCATTTTATAAACAGTAATTTTATTTTCAAGATGTGAATGTAAAATTCTTCCTTTTACTATTGCATTTTTTAACCAGGGTTGTCCAATACTAATACTATTTTTATTACGAATCATTAATACTCGATAAATTAATATTTTAGTATTAGAATTTAAGCTTTTTGGTTTCAATGGAGCAAAATGACGAATATCATAAAATCTTCCTGGTTCTACTCGGAGCTGTTCACCCCCGGTTTCAATGATGGCATACATATTCATTATGAGATTTATTGTAAATAAGTAAATGGAAAAAAATGATTAGAAATTGAAAAAAGACAAATTAATTAAATTTAATAAATAAAATAATTGATTTTAATTATTTTAATTTTTATAAAACTTTTATAAAATAAATTTTTAATACTATTAAAAATATATATCTCTTAGTTTAGAAACTATATATAATATCTTATTACTTTAATAATAATAAATAATAATAATAAATAATTTATTTTTTTTTTATTTGTAAAGTAATTCTAATTAATGTTTTTGATAGGATAGGTAGGATAAAAATCCTAAACTTTTTCTTTGTTTTTAAGTCTATTTTTTTTCTCAATCTAGTCAATTATAAACTAGAAATTAAAAAAAAATAAGATTTTTTATTATATAAAAAATTTATTTATGGAATTTATATATCAATTTGTTTGGATTATACCTTTTCTTCCATTTTTTACCTCTATTTTGATAGGATCAAATTTACTTTTTTTTCCAAAATCCACGAAAAGTCTTCGTTATATATGGGCTATTCTTAGTATATTAGTATTATTTATAGTTATGATTTTCTCCTCCATTATTCTATGGCAACAGTTTATTAATAACACTATTCATCAATATTTATGGTCTTGGATTTTTGATAAACAGATTGATTTTAAAATAGGGTTTTTAATTGATCCACTTACTTCTATTATGTTAGTCTTAATTACTACTGTAGGAGTTCTTGTCATGATCTATAGTGACAGTTATATGTCCCATGATCAAGGATATGTAAGATTTTTTGCATACTTAAGTTTATTTACAGCTTCAATGTTAGGTTTAGTACTTAGCCCCAATTTAATTCAAATTTATATTTTCCGGGAATTAGTTGGAATGTGTTCTTATTTATCAATAGGTTTTTGGTTTACAAGACCTAGTGCGGCCAATGCTTGTCAAAAAGCTTTTATAACAAACCGTATCGGAGATTTTGGATTATTATTAGGTATTTTGGGTTTTTATTGGATAACTGGCAGTTTCGAATTTGAAAGTTTATTTAAACGATTTAATGAATTACTTATTAAAAATGAAGTTAATTTCTATTTTGCTAGTTTATGTGCCCTTCTTTTATTTTTGGGGCCAATTGCAAAATCTGCTCAATTTCCACTGCATGTATGGTTACCAGATGCCATGGAAGGACCAACTCCAATTTCTGCTTTAATACACGCTGCAACTATGGTAGCTGCTGGTATTTTTTTAATAGCCCGATTATTTCCTCTTTTTCAAGCTCTACCTTCTGTACTGAATATTATTTCTTGGATTGGGGCAATAACCGCTTTATTGGGAGCTACTATAGCTCTCGCCCAAAAAGATCTTAAAAAAGGTTTAGCCTATTCTACAATGTCTCAATTAGGTTACATGATGTTAGCTTTAGGTATAGGTTCATATCAAGCAGGTTTATTTCATTTAATTACACATGCTTATTCAAAAGCATTATTATTTCTTGGATCTGGATCAGTTATTCATTCTATGGAATCAATTGTTGGGTATTCTCCTAATAAATCTCAAAATATGGCTTTTATGGGTGGTTTAAGAAAATTTATGCCAATTACAGGAATAACTTTTCTTATAGGTACATTTTCTCTTTGTGGTATTCCTCCTTTTGCTTGTTTCTGGTCCAAAGATGCAATTATTACAGATAGTTGGTTATATTCTCCAGGTCTTGGATGGATATCTTGGATTACAGCAGGCTTAACCGCATTTTATATGTTTCGTATTTATTTCTTAACTTTCGAAGGTTATTTAAGAGTTAATTCAAATAAGGTGTCTTTTATTTCTGTATCCATATGGGGAGATTTACAATTAAATAATAAAAAATTAGAATTTATTTCAAAAGAATTAAACAATAAATTTGATAAATCTTTTGAAATAAATGAAGATAATAATAGAAAAGAATTTTTAGAAAAAGAAAAATATTTATATCCTAAAGAATCAGATAATAAAATGTTATTTACTTTAATAATATTAACACTACCTACTTTATTTATTGGCTTTTTAGGTGCTCCTTTTCCACAAGGACAAACTGGATTTGATTTACTATCTCAATGTCTATATCCAATTCTTAAAAATTCTTCTGAAATAACTTCTGGAAATTGGTCGGAATTTGTATTAAATGCTATTAATTCTCTAAGTATAGTTAGTCTTGGAATATTTATTGCTTTTATTTTATATGGACCTATTTCATTCTTCCCACAAGACTTAGAAAAAAAATTTGAATTTTTATTA